AATAAAAATATATTGAAATGCTAGTTCTTTTTTTTTTTTTTTTAGGTTAACTAATCTATTATGAAAAGGAAAAAGGGGTAAAGTAACTTGATGTTGATTGTTCTCTAAATAGAATGTTTCTTCTTCTACATGTAGAAAAGGAATAAATAAATTAATCAAATTCCGGGAGGCTTCATGAAGTACTTCTTTAGGAGTTAAACTTCCATTTGTCCATATTTCTAGAAAAAGAATCTCTTGTTTTTCATTCCCATTCCCATAAGAATGAATACTATGATTCGCGTTTTGAACAGGCATGAATACTGCATCTATAGGATAACTTCTGTCTTCAAAGTTATTTGACATTTTTAGGCTATATCCGCGATTCCTCTCGATTTTTAATCCAATACACAAATCTATTGGTTCCGTTAAGGTAGCTATATGCTGTGTATTATCAACTATTTCCACAGAGGGCGGTAAAATTATGTCTCGAGCAGTTATATATCCGGGACCTTTGACACAAATAAGCGCGTTGCGCGTTCCGTATAGATTACTTCTTAATACAATCTCGTTCAAATTCATTAAAATTTCATGTACTGATTCTTGAATACCTACTATGTTAGAATAGTCATGTGGTATGTTCTCAGATTTTGCACGTGTAATACATGTTCCTTCTATTTCGCCAAGTAAAGCTCTTCGCATCGCAATGCCTATTGTGTCGGCTTGACCTTTCATAAGTGGAGACAGAATAAAGCGTCCATAATAAAGACGCTTACTGTCTCTTCTTGATTCAACACACTTCCACTGTAGTGTCCGAGTAGATACTTTGACTTTCTCTCGAACCATAGTAATTTTATTTGATCAGATCATTGAATCGTTTATTTCTCTTGAAACCCTTTCAGCTTTTATTTAGTTCTATACACGTCTTTTTTTAGGGGGTCTACAACCATTATGTGGCATAGGGGTTACATCTCGTACGAAACTTAAAAGTATACCGCTTCTACGAATAGCTCGTAATGCTGCATCTCTTCCCAGTCCAGGGCCTTTTATCCTTACCTCAGCTCGTTGCATACCTTGATCCACTACTGCTCGAATAGCATTTCCTGCTGCGGTTTGAGCAGCAAAAGGTGTTCCTCTTCTTGTACCCCTGAATCCACAAGTACCCGCGGAGGACCAAGAAATAACCCGACCCCGTACATCTGTAACGGTCACAATGGTATTGTTGAAACTTGCTTGAACATGAATAACTCCCTTTGGTATTCTACGTACATTTTTACGTGAACCACTACGTGTATTTTTACGTGAACCAACTCTTAATATAGGTTTTGCCATATTTTTGCATTTCACAAGAAATATATGGATATATCCATTTCATGTCAAAACGGACTTTTTTTTTTGCCAGCTCCTTGGAAGTGCCCTTTATTTTATTTCCTTTAGTAAGATTATCCTTGTCTTTGTTTATGCCTCGGGTTGGAACAAATTACTATAATTCGTCCCCTCCTACGGATTAGTCGACACTTTTCACAAATTTTACGAACGGAAGCCCTTATTTTCATAGTTATTATTCCTTAATTCTGTGAATATACTTGTTGTTTTGTTGGACGAAAGAAAGGTTTCTTGATATTTTTGAATCTTTAATTGTATCTTCGTGAAAGGACTGTTGAAATTGAAAAAACCACTTACTCTTTTGAATCCTTGTTATGGAGTCTAGAAAGCGGCTGTCCCCTGATTAACTTATACCTAAGAACTTGCTAAAATTTTTTATTTTTAGTAGGGGTGGTATTACACAACCCCCTTTTTTCACAAATGGTAAATTCCGGATATCCAAATTTTATATTAGAAGGATTACCATATATAACACAAAATTTCTCCACCAATTCTTTTTAGTCTAGCTTCTCGATCTGTCATTATACCTTGAGAAGTCGAAAGGATTACAATTCCTATTCCGCCTAAAATTCGTGGAATTCGTTGAGAGTTGGAATAGATTCGTAGACCCGGTCGACTTATTCGCTTTAAATTTAAAATAGTTTTATAGGATTCTTTATTATTTCGTCTATGTTTTAGGGTTAAAATAAAAAAATATTGATTGTTTTCACGATGTTTCCTTACGTTTTCGATAAAACCCTCCCGTAAAAGTATTTTAACAATGCTTTCGGTGATGTTAGTCGACCCTATCCGAACTGTTCCTTTTCTATTCATGTCAGCATTTCGTATAGAGGTTATTATATCAGCAATAGTGTCTTTCCCCATGATAAGTTAAAATTCCTTATTGTTCTATAATTTTGATATAATCAACATGTTCTTTTTCTTTTATTTATATTTTATATATAGATATAGACGAATTATATATTAATATATGAATTAAATTATTAATATTTTTTTTTTTAAGGGTATATGCGTGATACACAATCGATTAATTAATTTTATTTCAATACCATTTTTTAAATCCTATACTAACTATCGATATTTAGGTCTTATAAGACCTCAGGAGCTAATGAAACTATTTTAGTAAAGTTTAATTGTCTCAATTCCCGTGGGATCGCCCCAAAAACTCGAGTTCCTTTTGGATTCCCTTCTTGATCAATGACAACTGCGGCGTTGTCATCATATCGTATTATCGTCCCATTATTACGTTTGAGTTCTTTACAAGTACGTACAATTACTGCTCTGATCACTTCTGATCTTTCTAGAGGGGTATTCGGTATTGCTTCCTTGATTACAGCAACAATAACGTCACCAATATGAGCATATCGGCGATTACTAGCTCCTATTATTCGAATACACATCAATTCTCGAGCCCCGCTGTTGTCTGCTACATTCAAATAGGTTTGTGGTTGAATCATATCATTTTTTTTATCTCTTCTTTTAATACAAAGGACGAAGTAAAAAAATATTGTTTGTCAAAAAAATAAAACCGATAATCTTTTTATCCTTAAATGTTATTTAGCTTTTTCATTCTATATTCCTATTCAGAAATAATGAATTGGGTTTTTATAGGCATTTTTGATGCCGCTATTGAAATAGCTTTTCTGGCTATATTTTCGGGTACACCGCCCATTTCATAAAGGATTTTACCTGGTTTAACCACAGCTACCCAATACTCCGGGGATCCTTTACCAGAACCCATACGCGTTTCCGCCGGTCTTACTGTAACTGGTTTGTCTGGAAATATACGTACCCAAATTTTTCCCCCACGTCGTACATTTCGTGACATTGCTCGTCGCCCTGCTTCTATTTGTCTAGATGTGATCCAAGCGGGTTCAAGTGTTTGAAGAGCATATCTGCCAAAACAAATACGATTCCCACGAGAAGATATTCCTTTTAGTCTTCCTCGATGTTGTTTACGAAATCTGGTTCTTTTTGGGTTATAGTTGATGGGTTTTTTCTAAATTAGAAATTCCATCTCTACTACAGAACTGAACGTGAGAGTTTCTTCTCATCCAGCTCCTCACGAATAAAAGTACTAAAAAAGCTTGTATTAATATATAGATGTAGTTAATGATTAATCCTATTAATCATGGTCTTTTTTGAAATTTCATCTGATCTCTTCTAAATTTGTGTATGTCTTTTTCGTTTTTTATTTGAAAAAAAAAATATATATATATTCGCCGGCGAATATTTACTCTTTCAATATCTATTTAAGTTTGATGTTTATCCCACGAGGTCTCAGAATAAAAATCAGAATAGATAATAAAGTTTATGGTTTATTCCGCCATCCTGTCCAATGAATTACTAAGATTTCTTTTTCAATTGAATCCTATATATTCATGGGTTCCGTCGTTCCCATCGCCTCTTGATTAATCGTTAGGCCCGAATTCTACAATGGAGCTATTACTTGAAATTTTTAATTTCATTTTTTAATTTATTTTAGAGTCAATTTTCTCAGTTTTTTTGGCTCAAGGCTCTTAATTTTTTGTTTTCAGAACGAACAGATTTTTTTAATTATTATGAATGAATCTGTATTCATGCTTTATTACATTGTTTTTATTACAGTGACCTCATAGACTTTCCAAATTGGAATAATAGATCATTAATATTCAAATTTTTTCTCTCTTTCTTTCATCCTTCCGTTTATCCGCATACTTTTCAATTACCTTTCATAACTTAATAATAATTAATAATATTTCGTTATTCTTTTTTTTTTTTGTAAAAAAAATTCAGTTGCTACAATTATATGATCAGTCTATCATATCTTGACTTTTTTTTTTGATCCAGATAATGCGAAGCAATGAGTTGCTTAGGTTATTTATTAATGCTATAGTTATTAGTTGCTCTTATTAGGTAAGTTATTTTTTATTTTTTTTTTCTTAGTCTAATCGAATCCTAAACTAACGAGTCACACACTAAGCATAGCAATTATATCAAAGGGGTTTTGATGTAAATTTTTATTCAACCTTATAGAATTGCTAATTTTTTCTTAAACAAAAAAAGAAGACTGTAATTTTTTTATTGCTGTCTGTATAGTGTTATACTACATAGTTTTAGTTTTTTATCCTTGGATAAAATGTAAAGACAAATAAAGTTTGTTATTCTTCGTCTACGAATATCCAAATTTTTATTCCTAAGACCCCATAAATAGTTCGAACTGTATAGGAACAATAATCAATTTTAGCTTCAATTGTTTGTAAAGGAACTCTGCCTTCTCTGATCCATTCAACACGTGCAATTTCTTTTCCATCGATACGTCCTGCAATTTGTACTTGAATTCCTTTTGTATTCGCCTGTTCAGTTAATTCAATAGCTTTTTTCATTGCTTTTCGAAAAGAAACGCGATTTTTTAATTGGCCAGCTATAAATTCTGCAAGAATATTAGGATGCCCATACGGATTGGAAATTCTGGTAATAGCAATATTTAGTTTTCTGTTGACACAATTAAGTTCTTTTTGAACATTCATCTGTAATTCTTCGATTCTTCGGGGTTTATCTTCAATTAATAATTTAGGAAATCCCATATAGATTATTATCTGAATGAGATCGATTCTTTTTTGAATTTCGATACGTGCAATTCCCTCCATGCCAGAAGA